TATTATTAATTTTTTGGCGATGAATGAAATAAAAATTTGTTCTGTCATTTCTTTATCTTACAAAAAAAATTGAAAATTAAATTTATGGTACTAAATTTTGTGAAAATGGCAAAAAAACATGCGATTTAACCCCATTCTCGAACATTCACGGAAGTGGTGGGGGCGAAAAATTCCGTTTTTTTTTTATTAAAAGTTTAATATTTATATAGATATAATTTTTAATATTTATATAATGACTTAATATATAGAAAATATTTTTTATGATAGTTTTTTATATTCATATATACATATATATATATATAAAAGATTATTTATATATTATTTATAAATCAATAAAAGTGAAAGCAAGATTTTCTGTCTACTCAATTCCTAAATGTATACCCAACATTGTATACGGCTAAGAATCGTTTAATATGTGAAAAAAAATTAACATATTATTATATAAATATTAAATAGTTAGTTATAATAAAATCCGATATTATTTATTATATTATAATATCTTATATATATATATACGATGACATAGTCCAATATACGTACAATAGGTATGTTAAATGAATATTTAATATTTATATATAATATAATAATTATATATATATATATTATAATTATATTATTATATAAATACAATTAATCATTATATTTAATATACAATATATATATATATATAATATAATAATTATTTTAATTCTCTTTAATAATTAAATTATTATATAAATATAATAGTGAAAAAAAAAAAAAAAGAGAGTTAAATAAATACTAATAAGCTAGTAAAAAGATTAAAATAAATTAAATATTAAAAAAGATAAAAATTTTATAATTGTTAAAAATTTTTATACAAATTTAAATTATTAATTAAGTTTTTAAAGTTCTTGAAATTTATATATACAAATAAATTAATTTATTTAGAGGATTTTAATAATTTTTATATTATTTTAAAATTATAAGAATAAGATTTTAGTAAAAAGATACAAAAAAATTAAAAAGATACAAAAAAATTCTTGGATGTTTTTATTTTCATTCATCGATCGTTTTTGGTTTATAAATCACAAAATAAGTTGCCAGAGAGGGGGCGCTCAGGCAGTTTTTTCTCTTAATTAAAATTTACTTTGTTTAAAAATAGTTGTTTGTTTTGATATTTTAAAAAATTTTGAACAAAAACTTAAAATTTAAAATTTTGTATGGGGGCGTACTTTTTAGGTTTATATTTTTGTTTAAATTTTTGATAAATTAGTCAAGCAAACGCTGTTCTGCGAGAGGATTCTAAAATTTTTTAGTACTGTTTAATAAGAATAATTAAACTAATAATTTAAAATTATAAGATATTAAATTTTTTAATTAATTTTAATTTTTTATTTATTTTTTATAAATAGTAAGAAAAGTTTTATTTTGGCTTATAGATTTTTTGTTTATATTTATATTATAAATAATTTAATTTTTTAGATAATTTTTTATTTTAGTTAACAATTTTAATTTAATATTTTTTAATGGATAATTTAGAAATATAAAAAAGTTTTAATAAAATTTGTGCCAGCAATTGCGGTTAAACAAATAAAGCGAAATAATTTTATTTAAAAAATAATAATTTATGTTAAATTAAATTTTATAGTAATTTTATTAAGTGAAATTTTAATATTATTAAGTTTTTATAATTTATAAAGATTTTATGAGATTTTATAAGGAGACTAGGATTAGATACCCTATTATTTAATTTTGTAAATTTTAATTTTAAAATATTAATAGATTAAGATCTTTAAAATTAAAAAATTTGGCGGTATTTTATTCAATTCAGAGGAATCTGTAGCATGATTGATAATCCACGATTTATTTTACTTTTAATAATGTTTGTATATCGTCGTTTTAAATGAATATTTTATTAGGAAATTAATATTCTAATTATTTTAAGAAAAAATTTATTTCAGATCAAGGTGCAGTTTTTAAAAGAAGCTATGGATTACAATTTTATTGTTTATAATTAGATTAAATATTTATAAATATTTAAGAAAGAGGATTTGGCTGTAAGATTAAAAAAATTAAAATCTGATAAATTGCTCTAAAATGTGCACATATTGCCCGTCATTTTCATTTAAATTGGAACAAGTCGTAACATAGTAGATGTACTGGAAAGTGTATCTAGTCTGATTCTAATTAAAGCTTTAAAGAAGTTTTTTATTTACATTAAAAGGATTTATTGGTTATCAATATAATTAGATTTATTATGGAGTAATTTATTATTAAGAAAATTTTAGAATAAACTTTAATTTTAGTTTAATAAAATAAAAAATATCAATTATTATAGTTAATTAGTAATGAAAATGAAAATTTAGATTTTTTATATTTTAAAAAGAAAAATTTATTTTTTGTACCTTGTGTATCAGGGTTTATTTATTAAAAATTAATTAAGTTAATTTTCTCGAATTAATAAGATCTAGAAATTTAATATTTAATTGTTTTATAAATTTTTTATATAAATTTTTAGAAGTGAAACGTTTTTCGTTTATTAAGATATCTAGTTTTTTAAGAAATAAATTTAATTTAAAAGATAAAATTTTGTTAATTTTTTTCTAATTAATATATTTTATTATTTAAAAATTTATGGGATAAGCTTTAAATTTTATAATTAAAAATTTTGTTTACTTGAATATTTTAGTTTTACTAATATTGTAAATCTTATATAATATAAAAGTTATTTTATTTAAGATTTGAATTTTTTTAGTTTTTAATTTTTTTTATTAAAATAAAAAATTTAATAATTAAATTTTTGTGTTTATGATTAAATTAGTAAAATTAATTTTATTTAATAAAATTTAAAAAAAGATAATATTAAGGAACTCGGCAAATTAATTTTTCGCCTGTTTATTAAAAACATGTCTTTTTGATAATAATATAAAGTCTAGTCTGCTCAATGAATGAAAATTTAAATAGCTGCAGTATTTTGACTGTACAAAGGTAGCATAATAATTAGTTTTTTGATTGAGAACTGGAATGAAGGATTGGACGAGAAAATTTCTGTCTCAATATTAATAATTGAATTTAACTTTTTAGTTAAAAGGCTAAAATATTTTTAAAAGACGAGAAGACCCTATAGAGTTTTATTATTAATAATATTTAATTTATTTTGAATTATTAATTATTTAAATTTTTATTAATTATTTGGTTGGGGTGATTAAAAAATTTATTAAACTTTTTTATTTAAATAATTATTTATTTGTAAATTGATTTTCTATAGATTTTTAAAATTAAAATAAATTACCTTAGGGATAACAGCGTAATATATTTTTAAAGTTCTTATTTAAAAATTTGTTTGCGACCTCGATGTTGGATTAAAATTTATTATTGGTGCAGGAGCTAAATAATTAAGTCTGTTCGACTTTTAAAATTTTACATGATCTGAGTTTAAACCGGTGTAAGCCAGGTTGGTTTCTATCTTTAAAAAATTAAGATTCTTTAGTACGAGAGGACCAAGAATTTTTTATAATAAATATAAATTATATGAATAACATTGTTACTTTGGCAGATTAGTGCAATTGATTTAGAATCATTTTATGTAATATTTTTTTTACAGGTAATATATTTTTATTTTATTAAGAGATTTTTTTCTTGTTATTTTAAATGTTTTATTAATAGTTGTAGGAGTTTTAGTAGGGGTAGCTTTTCTAACTCTTTTAGAACGTAAAGTTCTTGGGTATATTCAGATTCGTAAGGGCCCAAATAAGGTCGGATTTATAGGAATTTTGCAACCTTTTAGAGATGCAATTAAACTTTTTTCTAAGGAACAAACTAATCCTATTTTATCTAATTATTTAATATATTATTTTTCTCCTGTTTTAAGTTTATTTTTAGCTTTATTTATGTGGATATGTTTTCCTCTATCAACATATTTTTTAAATTTTTCTTTTGGAATTTTATTTTTTCTTTGTTGTTCTAGATTGAGAGTTTATATAATTATAGTTTCTGGATGATCATCAAATTCTAATTATTCAATACTTGGGGGTATACGATCAGTTGCTCAAACTATTTCTTATGAAGTAAGATTTTTTTTAATTTTATTATCATTTTTAATTTTAATTTCTAGTTTTAGTTTGTATGATTTGTTTCTTTATCAAAAATCAATTTGGTTTATTTTTATAAATTTTCCTTTAGCATTAATTTGATTTGTTTCAAGATTAGCAGAAACTAATCGTACTCCTTTTGATTTTGCTGAAGGAGAATCAGAATTAGTATCTGGATTTAATGTTGAATATAGAAGAGGGGGATTTGCTTTAATTTTTATAGCTGAATATGCAAATATTTTGTTTATGAGTTTTATATTTGTTATATTTTTTATAGGGGCAAATTTTTTTAGCTTTTTTATATTTATTTATGTAGTTTTTATTTCTTTTTTATTTATTTGGGTTCGTGGAACTTTACCTCGATTTCGGTATGATAAACTTATGTATCTTGCTTGAAAAAGATTTTTATCTATTTCTTTATTTTTTTTATTTTATTTTTTTGGTTTAAAGATTTTTCTTTTCTCTTATATTATTTAGTTAATAAAATTTAGTAGGTAAGTTAATAAGAATTAATAATCTTTTTTTATATTTTCAAAATATATACTTATCTCAAGTTCATTAACTTATTAATTTAGATTATTAATATTTAAAGACAATGTTGTCTCATATTTTTGATGCTAAGAATAATAATGGAAATTTAAGAAAATAAAGAACTGTTAAAATTTGACCAATTAGAATATAAGGATCTTCAACAGGACAAGCCCCAATTCATGTTAATAAAAATACTATTACAAAATAAATTCATGTTAAAATTTTATTAATTGGGTAAAATTTATTATTTTGTATCTTTTTTCTTAAAAATGGTAAAGAAAATAAAATTAAAATAGAGAATAATAAAGCTAATACTCCTCCTAGTTTATTAGGAATTGAACGTAAAATAGCATAAGCAAATAAGAAGTATCATTCTGGTTTAATATGAGGAGGAGTAACTAAAGGATTAGCTGGAATAAAATTATCTGGATCACCAAGTATATTAGGATCTGTTAATGTTAAAATTATTAATATTATAACTGCTACAATAAATCCTACAATGTCTTTAAATGAGAAATAAGGATGAAATATAATTTTATATAAATTTCTTTTTGTTCCTAAAGGATTATTAGAGCCAGTTTGATGAAGAAAAATTAAATGAATTATAGCTATAGCTAAAATAATAAATGGAAGAATAAAATGGAAAGCGAAAAATCGATTTAAGGTAGCGTTATCAATTGCGAATCCTCCTCAAATTCATTGAACAATAAAATTACCTAAATAAGGAATAGCTGAAATTAAATTTGTAATAACAGTTGCTCCTCAAAATGATATTTGCCCTCATGGTAAAACATATCCTAAAAAAGCTGTTGCTATAACTAGAAGAACTAAGATTACTCCTACATTTCATGTTTCTTTTAAAAAATAGGATCTATAAAATATTCCTCGTCCAATATGTATATACAAGCAAATAAAAAAAAGGGAAGCTGTGTTAGCATGTATAGTTCGAATGAATCACCCATAATTTACATCTCGTATAATGTGAACAACTCTATCAAATGCTATTCTAATATTAGGACAATAATGTATTGTTAAAAATAGACCAGTTAAAATTTGAATTCCTAAGCATAGTCCTAGTAGGGATCCAAAATTTCATAAAATAGAAATATTTCTTGGGGTTGGTAAATCAATTAGAGTAGAATTAACTAATTTAAGAATTACATGTTTTTTTATTATTTTCATTAATTTTTTTGTCGTAAAGGTCCATAGTTATTACTAGAAATATTAACAATTGCAATAAGGGTAATAAATAGATAAACAATTAATATTCTTAAAATAAATTTTGAATTGTTGATAAAATATTTATTAGCTGAGATTTCGTAGATTGAATTATTTAAAAGTTGAGTTGAGTCAAAATTTATGGTTAAAAAAAAGTTATCAAATGATAAAAAAATTGAATAAATTAAAATAGAAACTACTATGAAAATTATTATAATAAATAAATTTTTAGAAAAATAAAATTTTTCATTTGATGCAATTCTTGTTATATATATAAATAGAATTAATATTCCTCCTACTATTACTAAAAATAGTAGGTAAGATAATCAAAAATTTAAAGATATACAGCCAGTAATGGCAGCAATTAAAATGGTCTGAATCAGTAAATTTAAACCTAAAGATAATGGATGATTTAAGAATAATGGTCTTAATGAAAGAAAAATAATAATTATTGTTAAAATTGTTATCATTTGCAAAGAATAGTTTAATAAAAATATTAATTTTGGAGATTAAAGATATTAAAATATTAATTTCTTTGAAGTTTTAAAAGTTACACATATTTCTGATTTACAAGATCAGTGTTTTATTTTAAACTATTAAAACTTATTATAAATTTATTTTTTTTTATATGTTTAATTAGTTTAATTGTTTTATTATTAAAATCTAAACATTTACTTTTAATATTAATAAATCTTGAATTTTTAGTTATTTATATTTATTTTGGTTTATTTGTTTCGATAATTTATTTAAATTATGAATATTATTTTGTTATAATTTTTTTAACTATGAGAGTTTGCGAGGGAACTTTAGGTTTATCAATTTTGGTTTCTTTGATTCGTTCATATGGAAATGATTATTTTCAAACTTTTAATGTTTTATGATAAAATTTTTATTTTTTATATTGTTTATGATTCCTTTAAGTTTTAAAAAGAAGATAGAATGAATAATAACATTATTATTTTTTATTTTATTCTTTATATTTATAATAACTTTTTCTTTTAGAAAAAATTTTAATTATATTACTACTTTTATAGGTTGTGATTATATTTCTTATTTTTTCATTTTATTAACAGTATGGATTTTAGGACTAATAATTATAGCTAGAGAGAAAATTATTACTAATAATTTTTATAGAAAAATATTTATTTTAATATTAATATTATTAATAATTAGTTTATTTTTAGTTTTTAGATCTATAAATTTATTTATTTTTTATATTTTTTTTGAGGTTAGAGTGATTCCTACATTAATTCTAATTTTAGGTTGAGGGTATCAGCCTGAACGAATTCAAGCTGGAATTTATATATTTTTTTATATGTTGTTGACTTCACTTCCTATAATAATTTCAATTTTTTATTTATATATAAAGTTTAATTCTTTAGAGTTTTTTAAATTGATTAATATTAATTCATATTTATTATTTTTTTGTTTAACAATAATTTTTATAGTTAAAATTCCTATATATTTTGTTCATTTATGGTTACCTAAAGCTCATGTTGAAGCTCCAGTTTCTGGGTCAATAATTTTAGCAGGAATTATGCTAAAATTAGGAGGCTATGGTTTAATACGTTTAATAAAGATTTTTATTTTTATTATTAATGATTTGAGAATTATTTTTATTTCTATTAGATTAATTGGTAGATTAATAGTTTCATTAATTTGTTTGGTTCAAAGAGATATAAAGGCTTTAATTGCTTATTCATCGGTTTCTCATATAGGATTAGTTTTAGCAGGAATTTTCACTTTTAGATTATGAGGTGTGACTGGTGCTTTTATTATAATACTAGCTCATGGATTATGTTCTTCAGGGCTTTTTTGTTTATCTAATATATCTTATGAACGTTTAGGTACTCGTAGATTATTTCTAAGAAAAGGTTCAATTAATTATATGCCTAATTTGACATTTTGGTGGTTCCTTTTGTGTTCCTCAAATATAGCTGCTCCTCCTTCATTAAATTTATTAGGGGAAATTATGATTATTAATAGACTAATTTGATGGAATTTTTATTTGTTAATTATTATTATATTAATTTCTTTTTTTAGAGCTTCTTATAGATTATATTTATATTCTTTTAGACAACATGGTAAATCAAGAAATATAATTTATTATTTTTATTCTGGGTATATTCGTGAATATTTAATATTACTTTTACATTGATTACCTTTAAATTTATTAGTATTTGTGAGAGATTTAATAGTCTAATTTAATTTTTATATTTTATATTTAAATAGTTTAATAAAAAATATTGATTTGTGGAATCAAAGTTATATGATTATATTTTAGATAATTTTATGATGAAGTTATATTTTTGTTTTTATATTAATTACTTTTAGTGTGAGAATCTTCTTTTATTTAAGTGATTTTTGTTTAATAATTGAATATGAAGTATTCAATTTAAATTCTTCAATTGTTTGTATATCTATTTTAATAGATTGAATATCTTTATTATTTATAAGTTTTGTGTTATTAATTTCTTCTATAGTAATTTTTTACAGATATGAATATATGCATGGGGATTTAAATTTAAGACGTTTTATTATTTTAGTAGTTTTGTTTGTTATTTCTATAATATTTTTAATTATTAGACCTAATTTAATTAGAATTTTATTAGGATGAGACGGGTTAGGACTTATTTCTTATTGTTTAGTTATTTATTATCAAAATGTTAAATCTTTTAATGCAGGTATATTAACTGCTTTATCAAATCGTATTGGTGATGTTGCTTTATTAATAAGAATTGCTTGAATAATAAATTATGGTAGATGAAATTTTATTTATTATTTGGATTTTAAATCTAATGATTATTGTATAAATTTTATCATAATTTTTGTTATTTTGGCTGGTATAACAAAAAGAGCTCAAATTCCTTTTTCTTCTTGGTTACCTGCTGCTATAGCAGCTCCTACTCCTGTTTCTTCTTTAGTTCATTCATCTACTTTAGTAACAGCGGGGGTTTATTTGTTAATTCGTTTTAATTATTCAATAAATTATTATATAATAATATTTTTATTATTTATTTCTTTATTAACAATATTTATAGCTGGACTGGGGGCTAATTTTGAATATGATTTAAAAAAAATTGTTGCTTTATCAACTTTAAGACAATTAGGTTTAATAATTAGAATTTTATCTATAGGTGATTATATTTTAGCATATTATCATTTATTAATGCATGCTTTATTTAAAGCTTTATTATTCATATGTATGGGAATAATTATTCATAATTTAGGGGGATGTCAGGATATTCGTTTTATAGGCGGATTAAGAAAGCAAATACCTTTAACTTGTTTATTTTTAAATATTTCTAATCTTTCTTTATGTGGTTTACCTTTTTTAACAGGATTTTACTCAAAGGATTTAATTTTAGAATTTATATCTATAACATATTTAAATTTATTTGTTTATTTTGTCTTTTATTTTTCAATTGGTTTAACAGTTAGATACTCTTATCGTTTAACAAAGTTTGTTCTTATAAGAAAAAATAATTTAATAGTTTATTTGAATATTTCAGAAGGTTTAATTATATTAAAGGGAATAATAGGTTTAATTTTATTTGTGATTTTTGGTGGAAGAATAATAAATTGAATAATATTTGATTCATTATATTTTATTTGTATTCCTTTATTTATGAAATTTATGGTTTTATCTTTTATTACTTTAGGAATTATTTTAGGGAATTTTGCTTCTCTTTTTTTTAATTATTTGTATATTTTTATAAATAAAAGTTTATATTTTTATATATTTGTTTCTGGAATATGAAATTTACCTATTATTTCTACTTTAGGCTTAAATTTTTATTTTGTAAATTTAGGTTTAAATTTTAAAATGATTATTGATCAAGGTTGATTAGAATATATTGGAAGACAAAATATTTATAATAATTATAAAAATTATTCCTTAAATTTTCAGACTTATTTAATTAGAAATATTAAAATTTATATATTTATTTTTATTATTTGAATTATTTATATCCAAATGATTTAATATTTTAATAGCTTATATTTAGAGCATGATATTGAAGATATCAAGGAAGTTTGTGAACTTTAAAATATTTATAATAAAAATTAGTATAATTTTACAATGAAAATGTAAGGTTTTTCTTAAACTATATAAATAATTGTATTGTACTAAGAAATATTAACAGAATTTCACTGCTAAAGAAAGAAGTTAGAAGCTTTTTCTTAAATTTATATATTTCTTTAATTGGAGATTTTTCTCAATTTTATTATTAACAGTAATATACCTCTCTTTGGTTTCAATTAAATAAGGATGGTGTACATCATAGATCTAGGTCGAAACTAGGTTCAAAAAATTGATTCTTATTTAAGATAAATTTTTCTAATATTTTTTAAATGCAAATTAAATATTTTAAACTTAAATTATTATCCTAAATTAATTTGCTCATTTTAAAGCTCCTTGGTTTCATTCATGAATTAATCCTAAAATTAAAATTAATAAGAAAAATATAATTAATAAACTAAAATTAATTAATCTTGAAATTTTTAGTAAAATAACTATTGGAATAATAAGAGAAATTTCAATATCAAAAATTAAAAAAATTATTGCAATTAAAAAGAATTGTAAAGAGAATGGATTTCGTGAGAAAGATTTAGGATCAAAACCACATTCAAAAGGTGAAGATTTTTCACGATCAATTAAAGATTTTTTTGCAAATAAATTTACAATAATGATTAAAATAATTGTGATTGCTAGAATTATTATTATTACTATTGTTAATATTGTAATTATTTATACTTATTTAAAGATCTTTTAATTGGAAGTTAAAGATAATATTTTATACTATATAAATAATTATTTATCTTCCTCATCAATAGATAGATAAATATAAGAAAAGCCAAACAACATCAACAAAATGTCAGTATCAAGCTGCAGCTTCAAACCCAAAATGGTTAATTTTTGAAAAATGAATTCTGTTTAATCGATATAAACAGGTTGCTAAAAAAATGGTTCCAATTAAAACATGTATACCATGGAATCCTGTAGCTATAAAAAATGTTGAGCCGTAAACAGAATCTGCTATAGTAAATCTTGAATTTATGTATTCATAAGCTTGAAGTATAGAAAAATAAATTCCTAAAATAATTGTGAAAGCTAATCTAATTATCGCTTGATTATAATTATTTTCTATTAATCTATGATGAGATCAGGTAATAGTAATTCCAGAAGATACAAGAATTAAGGTGTTTAAAAGAGGAATTTGTGTTGGATTAAAAGTTTCAATGTTTATTGGAGGTCAATTTATTCCTAATTCAATAGATGGAGAAAGTCTACTATGGAAAAATCTTCAAAAAAAAGATAAAAAAAAGAATACTTCTGAAGTAATAAATAAAATTATTCCTCATCGTAAACCCTTAGAGACAAAAGAAGAGTGAAGTCCCAAAAAAGAACTTTCTCGGGTGATATCTCGTCATCATTGATATATAATTATCAAAGTTGAACAAATTCTTAAAATTAATAGTCTATTATCGTATATATGGAATCATTTTGTTATTCCTATAAGTAAAGAAAATGATCTAAAAGCTCCTAATAATGGTCAAGGTCTAACATCAACAAGATGAAAAGAGTGGTTATTTTTCATTAATTTACTTCTCTTGAGTATAAAGTTCTTAAAATTGAAAATACATAAGCTTGAATTATTGCTACTGCTAATTCAAGAACAAACAGTATTAATTGAGATAAAATTAAAATTGATAAAATTATTATAGACAATTTATTACCCGAATTTCCTAAAAGAGTTAATAGAAGATGTCCTGCTATAATATTAGCAGTTAATCGAATTGCTAATGTCAAAGGACGAATTATATTTCTTGTTGTTTCAATACAAACTATAAAAGGTATTAAAGCTGGAGGAGTTCCTTGAGGAACTAAATGAGCAAATATATGGATATAATTATTAATTCAACCGAATAGTATAAATCTTAATCATATTGGTAATGCTAAAGATAAATTTAATGTTATATGTCTTGTTGATGAAAAAATATATGGGAATAAACTTGTTAAATTATTAATTAAAATTATAGAAAAAAGGGAAATAAAAATTAATGTTGATCCTTTATTATTTTTTAAATTAAGCAAAATTTTAAATTCCTTATTTAAAGTAACTAAAATTTTGTTTCAAAGTATAGAAAATCGTGAAGGAATTAACCAGAAAATTGTTGGAAGAATAAAAATTCTTAAAGTTGCTCTTGTTCAATTTAAAGATAAATTTATTCTTGAAGATGGATCAAATGAAGAAAATAAGTTTCTTATCATTTTCAGATTATTTTGTTTTTAAGAATCTTTTTTTTTAGATCTTGAGAAATAGGTTTATTAAAAAAAAAATAATTTAATGAATTATAAATTATAAATATAATAATAAAATAAATAAAAAGGTTTAATCAGCTTAATGGAGCTATTTGTGGAATTAAAAATTATTTATTTAAATAATTTTAGTTTGACAAACTAATGTTATACTTTAACTAAATTTTTCATTAGAAGTAGATGTTAAACTACTATAAAGTGGTTTAAGAGACCATTACTTACTTTCAGCCATCTAATGAAGATTAAATATTATTTTTTAATCATTTAATAAAATGATTAGGTGAAATTCTTTCAATAACAATTGGTATAAATCTATGGTTAGTCCCGCAAATTTCTGAACATTGACCAAAAAATATTCCTGAGCGATTCAGGAAAAATACAATTTGGTTTAGACGTCCAGGAGTAGCATCAACCTTCAACCCTATAGATGGGATTGTTCAGGAATGAATTACATCAGTAGAAGTAACAATTATTCGAATTTGAGAAAAATATGGAAGAACTAGTCGATTATCAACATCTAAAAGTCGGAAATTGTAATTATTTACAGAGTTTTCATTTAATAAGTAAGAATCAAATTCTATATTTTTGAAATCTGAGTATTCATATGATCAAAATCATTGATGACCAATTGATTTAATAGATAAATTAGGTTTAAGTGTTTCTTCTAATATATAAAGAATTTTTAGAGAAGGGAGAGCAATCAATAGAAGAGTTAAGGCTGGAGTAATTGTTCAAATTAATTCAATTTGTTGATTTTCTAATAAAAAACGATTTACTTTATTATTAAAAGCAATAGATACTATCATATAAGCAACAATAATAGTAATAACAATTAAAATTATTATTGTATTATTATGAAAAAATGATAGTTGTTCTATTAATGGAGTAGCTCTATTTTGACAGTTTAAATCAAGTCATCTTATCATTATTCTAATAAAAATAATATTATTTTATTTATGAATCTTAAATTCATTGCACTAATCTGCCATATTAGATAGATTTTAATTAGAGGAAGTTCTGGGTATCTATGCTCTATAGGAGGAGTTTTTTGAAGCCATTCAATAGAAGAAGGCAGTTGAATTGAATAAATTGATTTATTAAGAGCGGCGAATCTTTCTCAAATAATATAAATGAAGAAAATTACTCTAATAGTTGTAATTAGAGACCCAATTGAGGAAACAATATTTCAAGATATAAATAGATCAGGATAATCAGAGTATCGTCGAGGCATTCCTCTTAAACCTAAAAAATGTTGAGGAAAAAATGTTAAATTAACTCCAATAAATATAGAGAAAAATTGTATTTTTAAGTTAGCTTGATTTAAAGTCACCCCAGTAACTAGAGGAAATCAATGAATTAATCCTCTTATAATTGCAAATACCGCTCCTATTGATAAAACATAGTGAAAATGAGCAACTACATAATATGTATCATGTAAAATAATATCAATTGATGAGTTAGCAAGAATTACACCTGTTAATCCCCCAACTGTGAAAAGAAAAATAAATCCAGTTGCTCAAAGTATTTGAGGAGTTCAAGAAATTTTAGCACCATGAAGAGTTGCTAATCATCTGAAAATTTTAATACCTGTAGGAACAGCAATAATTATAGTAGCTGATGTGAAATAAGCTCGAGTATCAACATCTATTCCTACAGTAAATATGTGGTGAGCTCAAACGACAAATCCTAATAAACCAATAGCTAATATAGCATAAATTATTCCAATACATCCAAATGTTTCCTTTTTTCCTCTTTCTTGAGAAACAATATGAGAAATTAAACCAAATCCTGGTAGAATTAAAATATAGACTTCTGGGTGACCAAAAAATCAAAATAAATGTTGGTATAAAATAGGGTCTCCTCCTCCTATAGGATCGAAAAATGAGGTGTTTAGGTTTCGATCTGATAAAAGTATAGTAATTGCTCCAGCAAGAACTGGTAAAGATAAAAGTAATAAAAGGGCTGTAATTCCTACAGATCAAACAAATAAAGGTATTTGATCAAACTTTATTCTTGGAGGCTTTATATTTATAATAGTAGAAATAAAGTTTACTGCTCCAAGAATGGATGAAATTCCAGCTATGTGAAGTCTAAAAATAGCCAAATCAACAGAGGGTCCTCTATGAGCAATATTAGCAGAAAGAGGAGGATAAACCGTTCATCCTGTTCCTGCCCCTCTTTCTACTATTCTTCTTATTAGTAAGAATATTAGAGAAGGAGGAAGGAATCAAAATCTTATATTGTTTATACGAGGAAAAGCTATATCAGGAGCTCCTAGTATTAAGGGTACTAATCAGTTTCCAAATCCACCAATTATAATAGGTATAACTATAAAAAAAATTATAATAAAGGCATGAGCTGTAACAATAACATTATAAATTTGATCGTTACCAATTAAGGTTCCTGGTGTTCCTAATTCTGCTCGAATAAGTAATCTTAAAGCTAATCCAAGTGAACCGGATCATGCTCCAAAAATAAAATATAAAGTTCCAATATCTTTATGATTTGTTGAGAATAATCATTTGTTAAGTAAACAATGTAAAATGATCTTGTAGTGAAATGGCTGAGATAAAGGCGATAAATTGTAAATTTATTAACGAAAAATTTTTCTTTCACTAAATAAATTATTTTGTGAGTTTTAATTTAAATAAATCCTTAAGTCTTATATTCATAAACTTGATTTTAAATTGCAAATTTAAAGGTGAATAATTTTAAATTCTAAGGCTTAAATTTATCCTTTATTGATAACTTTGAAGGTTACTAGTTTATTTTAACTTAAATCCTTTTTAATCAACCTTAATCAACCTTAATCAACCTTAATCAATCTTAATCAACCTTAATCAATCTTAATCAACCTTAATCAATCTTAATCAACCTTAATCAACCTTAATCAACCTTAATCAACCTTAATCAACCTTAATCAACCTTAATCAACCTTAATCAATCTTAATCAACTTTAATTAACCTTAAGCTATGTTAAGTTAATTTAAGTTAGTTTAAGTTAATCTAAGTTAATCTTAGTTTACCTAAATTAATCTAAGTCAATCTAATTCAATTTAAGTTAACTTAAGTTAATCCAAGTTTACCTAAGTCAATCTAAATCAATCTAAGCTAGACTTAGTTAATCTAAGTTAACCTTAGTTAATTTAAGTTTACCTTAGTCAATCTAATTCAACTAAAGTTAACTTAAGCTAGACTTAGTTAACTTAAATTTTCGAACTTAAATTTTCGAACTTAAATTTTCGAACTTAAATTTTCGAACTTAAATTTTCGAACTTAAATTTTCGAACTTAAATTTTCGAACTTAAATTTTCGAACTTAAATTTTCGAACTTAAATTTTCTAACTTAAATTTTCGAATTTAAATTTTCGAATTTAAATTTTCGAACTTAAATTTTCAAACTTAAATTTTCAAACTTAAATTTTCGAACTTAAATTTTCGAACTTAAATTTTCGAATTTAAATTTTCGAATTTAAATTTTCAAACTTAAATTTTCAAACTTAAATTTTCGAATTTAAATTTTCGAATTTAAATTTTCGAACTTAAATTTTCAAACTTAAATTTTCAAACTTAAATTTTCGAACTTAAATTTTCGAACTTAAATTTTCAAACTTAAATTTTCAAACTTAAATTTTCGAATTTAAATTTTCAAACTTAAATTTTCAAACTTAAATTTTCAAACTTAAATTTTCGAATTTAAATTTTCAAACTTAAATTTTCAAACTTAAATTTTCGAATTTAAATTTTCGAATTTAAATTTTCAAACTTAAATTTTCGAACTTAAATTTTCAAACTTAAATTTTCGAACTTAAATTTTCGAACTTAAATTTTCAAATTTAAATTTTCAAACTTAAATTTTCGAACTTAAATTTTCGAACTTAAATTTTCAAATTTAAATTTTCAAACTTAAATTTTCAAACTTAAATTTTCAAACTTAAATTTTCGAATTTAAATTTTCAAACTTAAATTTTCAAACTTAAATTTTCGAATTTAAATTTTCAAACTTAAATTTTCAAACTTAAATTTTCGAATTTAAATTTTCAAACTTAAATTTTCAAACTTAAATTTTCGAATTTAAATTTTCGAATTTAAATTTTCGAATTTAAATTTTCAAACTTAAATTTTCAAACTTAAATTTTCGAATTTAAATTTTCAAACTTAAATTTTCAAACTTAAATTTTCAAACTTAAATTTTCAAACTTAAATTTTCGAATTTAAATTTTTAAATTTAAGTTTAATTGAAAATTAGAGTTATTCCAATCAATCCAAATAAATTGAATAAGTTTAGGATTGATAAATTGGATATGAAAATTTTATTATTTTTCAAAAAAAAATTGTTTTTTTTTGAATTGAATAAAATTGAGTAAATTATTAATTGAAAATAAATATAAATTATAAAAATTGTAAGAAGAATTAAAATAATTGTAAGGAATAATCATTTTTCTCAAATTAAAACTTGAATTGTTAATCATTTGGAAATAAAACCAATAGTTGGGGGCAACCCTATAAATGATACAAATCCAAGCATGAAAAATATAATTATTTCTTTATTATTATTAAAAAATGAAATTTGATTAATAAATAAAATTTTAAATTTATTTAAGAAAAAAATTATTAGAATTGTAGAAAATGAATAAATATAAAAATATAATATTCAAATAGTTTTTCTAAAAATTATTATTGTTATTATTCATCTTATGTGGTTAATTGATGAAAATGCTAAAATTTTTTTTAAATTAATCATGTTTAATCTATTAATTCTTCTAATTAATAAAGATGCTAAAATAACAAAAATAGTGAATGAATTATTTGTTAAATTAAATATAAATAAGATTATTGGGGCAATCTTTTGTCAGGTTAAAACAATTATAGCATTTATTCATGATAAACCATAAATGATTTCTGGGAATCAGAAATGGAACGGGGCTATTCCAATCTTTACTAAGAAAGCAGAGTTTATTATAATTAAATTTAAGTTTATAATATTAATATTTCTATTTAAATTTAGGTTAATTATTAATATTGTAATATTAATAATAATAATTGATGAAGCAATAGTTTGAACAATAAAATATTTAACTGAAGCTTCAGAAGAAGAAATTCTTTTTCTTCTGTATATTAATGGAATAATAGCTAGTAGATTTATTTCTAAACCTATCCATATTCCTATCCAAGAAGTTGATGAAATAGAAATTAATGTTCTTAAAATTAATAAATTTAAAAATAAAAATTTAAAATTTTTGTTTATTAAAAAGAGAATTTTAAATTCATGGTTAGGGTATGAGCCTAAAAGCTTAGTTTTTAGCTTATCTTTTTTATGATTTAGTATAAGATGTACAAAAATTTTTGAAATTTTTAGCGGTAGTTTAATTCTATTAATCATAATTTTGTGTAATTTAATGAAAGTAAAATATTTTTTACATGTTTTATTCTATCAAAATAATCCTTTTTCAGGCATTTCATT